AATCCTATGTATGGATCATTGTCATTTTATACATCCTGCTATTTTCCACGATACTTCAGATTTATTGGCAAAGAGGCGAAGAAATAGATTCATCATTCCATTTCCATTCCAATCGATTCAAGAACGAGACAAAGAACTAATGTTCCCTTCCGGTATCTCGATTGAAATACCTATCAATGGTATTTTTCGTAGAAATAGTATTCTTGCTTATTTTGATGATCCTCAATACAGAACACAGAGTTCGGGAATTACTAAATATAGGACTATAGGAATTCATTCGATTTTTAAAAAAGAGGATTTTTTAATTGAGTATCGAGGAGTCAAAGAATTTAAGCCAAAATACCAAATCAAAGTAGATCGATTTTTTTTCATTCCCGAGGAAGTGCATATTTTACCTGAATCTTCTTCCATAATGGTACGGAACAATAGTATCGTTGGAGTAGATACACCAATCACTTTAAATATAAGAAGTCGAGTAGGCGGATTGGTCCGAGTGGAGAAGAAAAAAAAAAGGATTGAATTAAAAATATTTTCTGGGAATATCTATTTTCCTGGAGAGATGGATAAGATATCCCGACACAGTGCCATCTTGATACCACCCGGAACAACGGTAAAAAAAAAAAATTCTAAGGAATCAAAAAAAAAGAAAAATTGGATCTATGTCCAATGGATCACAACTACCAAGAAAAAGTATTTTGTTTTGGTTCGACCCGTAATTCTATATGAAATAGCGGACGGTATCAATTTAGTAAAACTTTTCCCCCAAGATCTGTTCCAGGAAAGGGATAATCTGGAACTTAAAGTTATCAATTATATTCTTTATGGAAATGGAAAATCTATTCGGGGAATTTCTGACACAAGGATTCAATTAGTTCGGACTTGTTTAGTCTTGAATTGGGATCAAGACAAAAAAAGTTCTTCGATAGAAGAGGCCCGCGCTTCTTTTGTTGAAGTAAGTACAAATGGTTTGATTGGAGATTTTCTAAGAATTGACTTAGTGAAATCCCATATTTCGTATTTCAGAAAAAGGAATGATCTGTCCGGTTCAGGATTGATCTCGGATAATGAGTCGCATCCGACCAATATCAATCCATTTTATTCTATTTATTCCAAGGCAAAAATTCAACAATCACTTAGCCAAAATCACGGAACTATTCGTATGTTGTTGAATAGAAATAAGGAATGCCGATCTTTGATAATTTTGTCATCATATAATTGTTTTCAAATGGGACTATTCAACGATGGAAAATATCACAATGGGATAAAAGAAGGGATTAATAAATTGAAAAGAGATCCTATAATTCCAATTAAGAATTCGTTAGGCCCTTTAGGAATAGCACTTCAAGTTTCAAATTTTGATTTATCGAGATCTGATTATGAGTTATTAAATGGTAAAATGAATCAAAATTTGAAACTTGACAAATTAAAGGAAACTTTTCAAGTCTTAAAATATTATTTAATGGACGAAAACGAGAGAATTTATAAGCCCGATCTATGCAGTAACATCGTTTTAAATCCATTCCATTTGAATTGGTATTTTCTCCATCATAATTATTGTGAAAAAACGTTTACAATTAGTCTTGGACAATTTATTTGTGAAAATTTATGTATAGCTCAAACTAAAAATGGACCACATCTAAAATCGGGTCAAATTCTAACTGTTCAAATGGATTCGGTAATAATAAGATCAGCTAACCCTTATTTGGCGACTCCAGGAGCAACTGTTCATGGCCATTATGGAGAAATCCTTTATGAAGGAGATATATTAGTTACATTTATATACGAAAAATCGAGATCTGGTGATATAACACAAGGTCTTCCAAAAGTAGAACAGGTATTAGAAGTGCGCTCGATTGATTCAATATCGATGAACCTAGAAAAGAGAATTGACGCTTGGAACGGGCGTATAACAAGAATTCTCGGCATTCCTTGGGGATTCTTGATTGGTGCTGAGCTAACTATAGCGCAAAGTCGTATTTCTTTGGTTAATAAAATCCAAAAAGTTTATCGATCCCAGGGAGTGCACATCCATAATAGACATATAGAAATTATTGTACGTCAAATAACATCAAAAGTCTTAGTTTCAGAAGATGGAATGTCTAATGTTTTTTTACCCGGCGAACTAATTGGATTGTTGCGAGCCGAACGAACGGGGCGTGCCCTGGAAGAAGCGATTTGTTACCGAGCTCTATTATTGGGAATAACAAAAACATCTCTGAATACTCAAAGTTTCATATCTGAAGCAAGTTTTCAAGAAACTGCTAGAGTTTTAGCAAAAGCCGCTCTCCGGGGTCGTATCGATTGGTTGAAGGGTCTGAAAGAGAATGTTGTTTTAGGGGGAATGATACCCGTTGGTACCGGATTCAAAAGAATAATGTACCATTCAAGGCCGAGGCAACATAACAAGATTACCTTGGAAACAAAAAAAAATAATTTATTCGAGGGAAAAATGAGAGATATTTTGTTCCACCACAGAGAATTTTTTTTTTTTTAATTTCAAAGAATTTATGCGATACATGAGAGCAATCTAGGATTTAATGATTCCTAAGAGCGGATTCATCTCTTTAAACGCGGTCATTTGATTTTTTTTGGTAATAAAAGATAATAAAAAAAATAATAAATAGAGAAAAATGAATGGCCTGATCATGTATCAACGACCAATTTTCGGTAGAAGAGAAGGTTCCATAGGAACATTTATTTATTTATATTTCAGTCTCTTTTTTCAATTTTTTTTTTTTTTTAAAGTGTAGGGATAAATGACAAAAAGATATTGGAACATAACTTTTGAAGAGATGATGGAAGCTGGAGTTCATTTTGGCCACGGTACTAGGAAATGGAATCCTAGAATGGCACCTTATATATCCGCAAAGCGTAAGGGTATTCATATTACAAATCTTACTAGAACTGCTCGTTTTTTATCAGAAGCTTGTGATTTAGTTTTTGATGCAGCAAGTAGGGGAAAACAATTCTTAATTGTTGGTACCAAAAAAAAAGCAGCTGATTCAGTAGCGAGGGCTGCAATAAGAGCTCGGTGTCATTATGTTAATAAAAAATGGCTCGGCGGTATGTTAACGAATTGGTATACTACAGAAACAAGACTTCATAAGTTCAGGGACTTGAGAACGGAACAAAAGACGGGGAGACTCAACTGTCTTCCAAAAAGAGATGCTGCTATCTTGAAGAGACAATTATCTCACTTGGAAACATATCTTGGCGGCATTAAATATATGACGGGGTTACCCGATATTATAATAATTGTTGATCAGCAAGAAGAATATACAGCTCTTCGAGAATGTATCACTTTGGGAATTCCAACGATTTGTTTAATCGATACAAATTGTGACCCAGACCTCGCCGATATTTCGATTCCAGCTAATGATGATGCTATAGCTTCAATCCGATTAATTCTTAACAAATTAGTATTTGCAATTTGTGAGGGTCGTTCTAGCTCTATACGAAATTCTTGATTAATAATAAGATAAATAAATTATTTGATTTGGTTGGGGGGATTCATAGATTTATGGAATCGGTTACTATACTATTACTAATACTAAATCGCGCAAAAAAGAAAAAGATAAAGAGAACAAACGGAAATATTATGCGATTAGTCGGTATTCCAAATAGAAAATGAAAGTAGACAAGTCAAAAAGGAGATGGTTGAATCAAAATAATTCCCTTTCAAGTTCTATTTCTTTTAGAGGGCAATATGAATGTTCTATTATGTTCCATCAACACATTAAAAAGATTATATGATATATCGGCTGTGGAAGTAGGTCAACATTTCTATTGGCAAATAGGGGGTTTCCAAGTGCATGCCCAAGTACTTATTACTTCTTGGGTTGTAATTGCTATCTTATTAGTTTCAGCCATTCTAGTTGTTCGAAATCCGCAAACCATTCCCACTTTCGGTCAAAATTTCTTTGAATATGTCCTTGAATTCATTCGAGACGTGAGCAAAACTCAGATTGGAGAAGAATATGGTCCGTGGGTTCCATTTATTGGAACTATGTTTCTATTTATTTTTGTTTCTAATTGGTCAGGGGCTCTTTTGCCTTGGAAAATCATACAGTTACCTCATGGGGAATTAGCTGCACCCACAAATGATATAAATACTACTGTTGCATTAGCTTTACTTACGTCAGTAGCATATTTCTATGCGGGTCTTTCAAAAAAAGGATTAGCTTATTTTGGTAAATACATCCAACCAACTCCAATCCTTTTACCGATTAACATCTTAGAAGATTTCACAAAACCCTTATCGCTTAGTTTTCGACTTTTTGGAAATATATTAGCTGATGAATTAGTAGTTGTTGTTCTTGTTTCTTTAGTACCTTTAGTAGTTCCTATACCTGTCATGTTCCTTGGATTATTTACAAGTGGTATTCAAGCTCTTATTTTTGCTACTTTAGCTGCAGCTTATATAGGTGAATCCATGGAAGGCCATCATTGACTAGTTTTCGAAATAGTATTTTTTTTAGTTTAGCCCATCGCAATGTATGTACGGCTCAAGATAATCTACTTAGAGAACATAAATATATAAAATAGAAAGAAAAGATATTTTGAAAATTTTGAATAAAAGGTTTATCCCCCCCCCCAGAAAGATGCAATAAGGTTAAAATAAGTATACGATTTAGTGTAATATGTAATAGTCAAATGGAAAAGATTACCTGGGAATTGTAAAAAAAAAAAATAGGAAAAAGATCTTTTAGATAGATCTCTTTCCTATTTTTCCTAAAAATACTCTTTGTTTGACCAATTTCCATTTTCCTCCAATCTATATTGTTTTTTTTTGTTTTGTATTGTTGTATTTGTTTTGTTCATTCAATTATAACTATAACATATTAAAAATTTTGATTAGATTCTTTATTATTATTTTTTTTTTAGATTCGATTATATATATATTATTAGATTAGGATATATTAGTATATTAGATATTAGGAGCTATAAGTATGATAGCTGCGTTTACGACGTGTGATAAAAAGATGTTATATAGAACTAGAATAGAGTCCCTTTTCATTCATTCACATCCAATTCAACGATTGACCAAAAGAAAATTTTCATAAAAAAAAATCAAATTCTATTTAGATCACTCAAATTCCGATATTTCTATGCAATAATTCGGTCTAACGAATTGATTTAGATTGATTATATCCATATGGGATAATAAAAAAAGGGAAGAAAGGGCTTCAAAAAAACCGAGATTAAAAAAAAAAATAGAGTAGGAGTGAGGGGGGGTCGAACTAGGTGTATATAATCTAATCGATATAAGACAACTCTTTCTTTTTTTTTTAGAGGTTTGGGAGGTTTGGTTTCAAAGAATGATTCTCGAATCCGATGGAATCTAAGACACGACTAATTGGTTTACGGTATGGAAGAAACATATGTATATGTGATATTAGATATTAACTAGTTATATATGAATTAACTATATATCTAAATTTGCCCTGCTACTACTGTAAATTTAGATAGGGATTCAAAAAAGGAAGCCCTTCCGTTTCATTTCTAATTGTGAATTGAATATTGAATGACTAAATAAATTAAATCAAGAAAAAGAACGAAGAATTCAAAGAATAGTTCAAAAAATTAAGGTAAGATAAGAACAAAAGTTATATGGATTCAAAAAAAAACTACGTGTGTAGAAACGAAAAAAAAATATCGAAGTAATTCGGATAGTTCAAGAAAGATTATTATTTCAATTCGGAATTCTTAATTACTTCGACTGGATAAATCTTAGTAATTGAATAATTAAGTCATAATTTGTTGGTTGATTATATCATTAACTATTTCTTTTCTTTATTTTATTTGGGGTGCGAGGAACTTATCATGAATCCACTGATTTCTGCCGCTTCCGTTATTGCTGCTGGGTTGGCCGTCGGGCTTGCTTCTATTGGACCTGGGGTTGGTCAAGGCACTGCTGCAGGGCAAGCTGTAGAAGGGATTGCGCGACAACCGGAGGCAGAGGGAAAAATACGGGGTACTTTATTGCTTAGTCTGGCTTTTATGGAAGCTTTAACAATTTATGGGCTGGTTGTAGCATTAGCGCTTTTATTTGCGAATCCTTTTGTTTAATCCTAAAAAAAATAGAAAAATAAAAATCAATATTAGTTTTTCCGTGGACTTGCTTTGCTGCTCTTGCTTTTTCAAATGAAATTAAGATTTCGCTCCTACACTAATTTATTCGTTCCGACAAGAACACAGGGAAGGACTGATTTAAGGGTGAGGAATTAACATACTGATTCGCCTTCTTCCTTCCCTTTTTTAGTCCAATCAACCCCCTTTTTTTTAGAAAGTTTTTCGAAAGTGTTGAAAACTAGAGATTTTGCAATTTACATAAGATACATAAGAACTGGTATCTAATTCTAATAAGTATCATTCTTATGGGGAATCTTCCAATTGACGGACCAATTCAAATAATCAATATATTTAATATATAATAATATTTAATATATAATATTAATATTTGAATATTCATTTTTAATATATTTATTATTTATAACATTCTTATTCTTATTATTATATTAAGATTATTCTATTAATTATATTAAGATTATTACATTAATAGAATTACTAATAATTAATATGGTACTAATAATTAATATGGATTAATAGTAAGGAATGGGAATAATATTCATATATTCTATATATATATAGAATATTATATCATATAAAATAAAAACTAAGAAAAAATCTAAAAATAGGAATCCTAGAAAGAGAATTAGTTTATCCATAAGAGGAGATGAGATCATATGAAAAATATAACCGATTCTTTCCTTTGCTTGGGTTACTGGCCATCCGCCGGAAGTTTCGGGTTTAATACCGATATTTTAGCAACAAATCCAATAAATCTAAGTGTAGTGCTAGGTGTATTGGTTTTTTTTGGAAAGGGAGTGTGTGCGAGTTGTTTATTTCAAAGAATAGATTGGATCCAACCAACTGCACTTTTTTTTCGTTATAACTAAGAAAATGTGCATGATCCCGCGAATTACTTATCAATAAGTTTAATTTTTAATCAATTTTGAAAAAAAAAAAAAAAAAAAAAATGAAGAACCATAGCATTTCGTAATTCATTGGTAAATCCACTTTGATTCTCTATTAACCAAGAATTTTGGACTATTACCATGGTTAAAGCTAAGCAGTTTGAAATCTAGACGCAGTGTAGTACTCTTTCTACCACTATTTTAATACAGAAATGGTTTCAAAAAAATTGTTGGAATTTTTTTTCGATATAGAACACTCATGTCGATAAAATGGCTTAAATCCTCTTTACGGTGAAAAATTGGAAAAACAGTGAATTTCACCCCCTTTTTTACAATGCGGAATCGATGACCTATGTATAAATGAATAAGAATTCTTTGGATTTGAAGAAAAAAAAACAACTTTGCTGACAATTCTTTCTTTGGTCAGAAGAGTCCTCCGAATATTCTGGTCTTGTATTGGTAATAGTTTTCCATATTTTTCATTTTTAATCTTTTATGGAATATCAAATATCAATATAAATAG